TATGATGATGCGTATAATAGTGAGGTAGTATGGGACAAAAAATAAATCCACTTGGTTTCCGACTTGGTACAACCCAAAGCCATCATTCCCTTTGGTTTGCACAACCAAAAAATTATTCTGAGGGTCTACAAGAAGATCAAAAAATAAGAGATTTTATCAAAAATTATGTTCAAAAGAATATGAGAATATCCTCCGGTGCCGAGGGAATTGCCCGCATAGAGATTCAAAAAAGAATCGATTTGATCCAGGTCATAATCTTTATGGGGTTCCCGAAGTTATTAATCGAAAGTAGACCGCGAGGAATCGAAGAATTACAGATGAATCTACAAAACGAATTTCATTATGTGAACCGAAAACTTAACATTGCTATCACAAGAATTGCAAAACCTTATGGAAATCCTAATATTCTTGCAGAATTTATAGCCGGACAATTAAAGAATAGAGTTTCATTTCGAAAAGCAATGAAAAAGGCTATTGAATTGACTGAACAAGCAGATACAAAAGGAATTCAAGTACAAATTTCAGGGCGTATCGACGGAAAAGAAATTGCACGTGTCGAATGGATCAGAGAAGGTCGGGTTCCCCTACAAACCATTCGCGCTAAAATTGATTATTGTTCCTATACAGTTCGGACTATCTATGGGGTATTAGGAATCAAAATTTGGATTTTTATAGACAAGGGAGAGGAATAACAAAACTTTCATTGTTTTTCCGTCGATAGAACAAAAAGGGGGAAACTCATTCATTCTTTTTCTGGCCAATCAAACAAATTCCGAATTCTTTAATTCTTTTAATTCTATAGGGTTGAATAAAAATTAGATTCACCTTTTGTTTTGATATAATTGCTATGCTTAGTGTGTGACTCGTTGGTTTTAGGGGGTTGGGATTAAAAAAAGACCGGCCCAGTAGTATGAAAACCAACCCATCGCTTCATATTATCTGGATCTAAAGAACCTGTCAAGATATGCCAAATCGGTCATATCTTTGTAGCAACTTCAATTTTTTACAATTAAACTTTAATGAATTCTAAGTTTAAAACAAAATACAGAACAAGAGTGTGGATAAATGGAAGGGTGAGAGAAAGAAAGAAAAAAATATCAATGATATAGAATTCCAATATGTAAGGTCTATGAGTCCTCTCATAAAAGACAGTGTAATAAAGCATCAATAATAATTGATTCATCCATAATGAAATATTAACTGAATCCTTCTTATAGATTATAGAAGAAAAAACTCAAGAGCTTCGAGCCAATAAAGACTAAGAAGATTGACTCAAGGATAAATTGGATTAGAAGCTTCGTTGTAGAATTCTGACCTAACCATTTAGTACGAAGTGGTGGGGACGAAGGAACCTGTGAATGCAAAAGATTTTATTGAACAAATAAATCTTAATGATTCACTCGTTGGGATGGCGAAATGAACCGGAAATCAATTCATCTATTCGGAGAAATGACGAACAAGTGCTAGGACTGAAATAGAGATTGCAAGAGTCAATATTCGCCCGCGATAATTTTTTTTTGAATTTGAATTGGTAAACCTGGATAAAAGACAAAAGAAAATAAAGATTTAATAGGACGTTCAAAAAAAAAAAACGATTTTTTATCCAATTTTTTCTAAAAATGTTCTAATATCTATGCAAATTAATTGCAATTCCATTTTGAATCCTTTTATTCGCGAGGAGCTGGATGAGAAGAAACTCTCACGTCCAGTTCTGTAGTAGAGATGGACTTCTGAAACAACCATCAATTATAACCCCAAAAGAACTAGATTCCGTAAACAACATAGAGGACGAATGAAGGGAATATCTTATCGAGGTAATCATATTTGTTTCGGTAAATATGCTCTTCAGGCGCTTGAGCCTGCTTGGATCACATCTAGACAAATCGAAGCGGGTCGACGAGCAATGACACGAAATGCACGTCGTGGTGGAAAAATATGGGTCCGTATATTTCCAGACAAACCAGTTACAATAAGACCCGCCGAAACACGTATGGGTTCGGGGAAAGGATCCCCTGAATATTGGGTAGCTGTTGTTAAACCGGGGCGAATACTATATGAAATGGGCGGAGTAACTGAAAATATAGCTAGAAGGGCGATTTTAATAGCCGCATCCAAAATGCCTATACGAACTCAATTTATTATTTCGGGATAAAAATGTATAACCAACACAAATGAGTCTTGGGAATGAAAGAAAACCGCAGGTTTCTTTTTTTTGACAAACAATATTTCTTTTATTTTCTTCATCCTTTGCATTGGAAGAATAGACTCAAAACTTCATATGATTCAACCTCAGACCCATTTAAATGTAGCGGATAACAGCGGGGCTCGAAAATTGATGTGTATTCGAATCCTAGGAGCTAGTAATCGCCGATATGCTCATATTGGTGACGTTATTGTTGCTGTGATCAAAGAAGCAGTGCCAAACATGCCCCTAGAAAAATCAGAAGTAGTAAGAGCTGTAATTGTTCGTACCTGTAAAGAACTTAAACGTGACAGCGGTATGATAATACGATATGATGACAATGCTGCAGTTGTGATTGATCAAGAAGGAAATCCAAAAGGAACTCGAATTTTTGGTGCAATCCCCCGCGAATTGAGACAATTCAATTTTACTAAAATAGTTTCATTAGCTCCCGAGGTATTATAAAATAAAACGGGAGCCTTATATCTTTGGGATCTTTGAAAAGAAATAGATTAAGAACTAGATTAATTCGTAGATTATGTCTCACGCATATACCTTGAAAAATTCATATTCATAAACCAATAAAAAACATGTTAATTAGATCCAATTTTGAGGCACCCAAAATTTTACTTCATCATGGGTAGAGACACTATTGCTGAGATAATAACCTCTATACGAAATGCGGATATGGATAGAAAAAGAGTTGTTCGCATAGCATCTACTAATATTACCGAAAATATTGTTAAAATACTTTTCCGAGAAGGTTTTCTCGAAAACGTCAGAAAACATCGAGAAAAAAACAAAAATTTTTTGGTTTTAACCCTGCGACATAATAGACGGAATAGGAAAAGACCCCATACCTGTAGAAATTTTTTAAATTTAAAACGGATCAGCCGACCCGGTCTACGAATCTATTCTAACTCTCAACGAATTCCTAGAATTTTAGGTGGAATGGGGATTGTAATTCTTTCTACTTCTCGAGGTATAATGACAGACCGGGAGGCTCGACTAGAAAGAATCGGCGGAGAAATTTTATGTTATATATGGTAATCCTTTTAATATCCAAATGGGATCCGAAACCTCTTACTATTTGTAAAAAAAAAAAGAAAGGGGTGAGTTGTCTAATATCGTTTCTCCTACATTAGTTGATACTTCAAGGGGGCTTTACCTGAAATGAAAGAACAAAAATGGATTCATGAGGGTTTAATTACCGAATCGCTTCCCAATGGCATGTTCCGGGTTCGGTTAGATAATGAAGATCTGATTATAGGTTATGTTTCAGGAAAGATCCGACGTAGTTTTATACGGATACTGCCAGGAGATAAAGTCAAAATTGAAGTAAGTCGTTATGATTCAACTAGAGGACGTATAATTTATCGACTCCGAAACAAGGATTCGAAGGATTAGGTGGTTTTTATTCAATACGATTCGAGATGAAAAATTGCAAGAAACTCATTTTCTACCAATTCTACCAAGAAGTAGATTCAGAATTAAGATAAGGAATGAAAAATATGAAAATAAGAGCTTCCGTCCGTAAAATTTGTGAAAAATGTCGACTAATCCGCAGACGGGGGCGCATTAGAGTAATTTGCTCTAACCCGAGACATAAACAAAGACAAGGATAATCAGACTCACCAAAGGAATAAACGTACAAATAAAGAATCTGTTTTGACATCAAATGGATATATTCCATATATTTCTGACTCATATTTATGAGATGCTACAATATGGCAAAAGCTATACCGAGAATTGGTTCACGTAAAAATGTACGTATTGGTTCACGTAAAAGTGCACGTAGAATACCAAAGGGAGTTATTCATGTTCAAGCAAGTTTCAATAATACTATTGTCACCGTTACAGATGTACGGGGTCGGGTCGTTTCCTGGTCCTCGTCCGGTACTTGTGGATTCAAGGGTACGAGAAGGGGAACGCCCTTTGCCGCTCAAACTGCAGCGGCAAATGCTATTCGTACAGTAGTAGATCAAGGTATGCAACGAGCCGAAGTCATGATAAAAGGTCCCGGTCTCGGAAGAGACGCCGCATTACGAGCTATTCGTAGAAGTGGTATACTATTAACTTTTGTGCGGGATGTAACCCCCATGCCACATAATGGCTGTAGACCCCCCAAAAAAAGACGTGTGTAGAAATGAAGAGTGAAGAAATTTCAAGAGAAACAAGAGAAATAAATAATTCAATCAAATAAAATATTATTACTATGGTTCGAGAGAAAGTAACAGTATCTACTCGGACGCTGCAGTGGAAGTGTGTTGAATCAAGAACAGACAGTAAACGTCTTTATTACGGGCGCTTTATTCTGTCTCCGCTTATGAAAGGACAGGCCGACACAATAGGCATTGCGATGAGAAGAGCTTTGCTTGGAGAAATAGAAGGAACATGTATCACACGCGTAAAATCTGAGAATGTCCCGCATGAATATTCGACTATAACGGGTATTCAAGAATCGGTCCACGAAATTATAATGAATTTGAAAGAAATTGTATTGAGAAGTAATCTATATGGAACTTGTGGCGCGTCGATTTGCGCCATGGGCCCTGGATATGTAACTGCTCAAGATATGATCTTACCGCCTTATGTGGAAATCGTCGACAATACACAACATATAGCTAGCTTAGCAGAACCCATTAATTTGTGTATTGGATTAGAAATCGAGAGAAATCGGGGATATCTTATCAAAATGCCACATACCTTTCAAGATGGAAGTTATCCTATAGATGCTGTATTCATGCCTGTTCGAAACGTGAATCATAGTATTCATTCCTATGAAAATGGGAATGAAAAACAAGAGATACTATTTCTC